TTCTGATTGATATAGTAAATAATTGATATATAAAATAATAGAATTAGGAAATCCTCTATTTACTATATCAATCACTGAATAATAACTTTTTTGTTGACAAAAGAATAAAGATCATTTCTATTCCAAGGTGGGGAGTTTTATTTTCCCTATCGACCTATTTGCAGAATAAAATGAAAAAAAAAAAAAAAAAAAAAATAAGAAATTGCTGCTTAAACAATGAAAACCAATTTTTTCACTCTATTCCTTATTCCTTAATTTGAGTATAGAACGGTTTATTTACAAGAGTTGAATTCTGAATTCGAGGAAAGCATAAAATATAGGAAAGTCCCAGGTTAAATAAAAAAACAAAGACTCTAAACTCAAATCGAAAATAATGAACCTTCAACCTCAAATTCCTATTTGAACAACTTTTTATTGTTATTGATCCATTTGAATCATTACTAAACTAAAATAGCTTACTCAATCTCGACGATTGCTTATTCATAGGCTATTATGAGTTCAAGACAGGCCGCTATGGTGAAATTGGTAGACACGCTGCTCTTAGGAAGCAGTGCTAATGCATCTCGGTTCGAGTCCGAGTGGCGGCATACCATCTTCAAAAAAGGATAAATAGATCTTATAATGAATTCAATTCCCGATTTCCATTTTCGAATTATGTAATTAAGGGACTCTTATTTTTTCAGATTTTTTATGATATTTTCAACCTTAGAGCATATATTAACTCACATTTCCTTTTCGATCGTTTCAATTGTAATTACAATTCATTTGATAACCCTTTTAGTCGAGGAAATTGTAAAACTATACGATTCGTCCGAAAAGGGCATAATAGTGACTTTTTTCTGTATAACAGGATTATTAGTTACTCGGTGGATTTCTTCAGGACATTTCCCACTAAGCGATTTATATGAATCATTAATTTTCCTTTCATGGAGTTTCTCCCTTATTCATATAATTCCGTATTTCAAAAAAAATGTTTTCATTTTAAGTAAAATAACTGGACCAAGTGCTATTTTGACCCAAGGCTTTGCTACTTCAGGTATTTTAACTGAAATACACCAATCTGGAATATTAGTACCTGCTCTTCAATCGGAGTGGTTAATAATGCACGTAAGTATGATGATATTGGGCTATGCAGCCCTTTTATGTGGATCGTTATTATCAGTAGCACTTCTAGTGATTACATTTCGTAAAAACAGAAAGCTTTTTTCTATTTATAAGAGCAATGGTTTTTTAAACGCGTCATTTTTCGTGGGTGAAAATGTTTTCGAAAATACTTCGTTTTTTTCTGTTAAAAATTATTACAGGTTTCAATTGATTCAACAATTGGATTATTGGAGTTATCGGGTTATTAGTTTAGGATTTACTTTTTTAACCATAGGAATCCTTTCGGGAGCGGTATGGGCTAATGAAGCGTGGGGGTCATATTGGAATTGGGACCCAAAAGAAACTTGGGCATTTATTACTTGGATCATATTTGCAATTTATTTACATACTCGAACAAATAGAAATTTGCGGGGTGCAAATTCTGCAATTGTAGCGTCTATAGGCTTTCTTATAATTTGGATATGCTATTTTGGGGTCAATCTATTAGGAATAGGGTTACATAGTTATGGTTCTTTTCCATCAACATTTAATTGAATTCAAGACAAGTTATTACAAATATAAGAGCGGGTGACGCATTGTATGAACTAGCATGCGGGCCGTGTGAATCAAATATTGTATTGATGATTCACACGGTTTTCTATCATATGTAGTTCAATTTCATTGTTTTTACTTAATTCTTCTCTTAATTGATTTTAATTGAAGAAAAAAAGAAGACTTTTTTTCATTGTCCAAGAATGTTTTTAAAAACAAACATAGGTTTTTTTATTTCAGTCATCCAATTATTTCTAAAAAAAATTAGATAGAATAATTTCGACCTTGTCAACTGCTAATGAAAGAACGAAATCGGGGTATATACCAATACCTATGACGGGTAAAAAGATGGAGATCGAAAGAAATAACTCCCGCGGTCCAGAATCAAAAAAAGAATCCTTCGGAGCGTTAAATAGCTTGTATCCATAGAACATCTGGCGTGGCATAGATAATGAATAAATAGGAGTTAATATAATTCCAATTGCCATTACAAAAGTAATTAGTAGTTTTGGAATTAAAAGATATTTTTGGCCGGTAATTATTCCAAAAAATACTAGCAATTCGGCAACAAAACCACTCATACCTGGTAATGCAAGGGAAGCCATCGAAAAGCTACTAAACATCGTGAACATTTTTGGCATTGGAATAGCTATTCCGCCCATTTCGTCAAGATAAACAAGGCGGATTCTATCATAAGTCGTTCCCGCCAAGAAAAAAAGTGCAGCACCAATAAATCCATGAGAGATTATTTGTAAAAGGGCTCCATTAAGTCCCGTATCGGTTAGAGAACAAATTCCTATAATTATGAAACCCATATGAGAGACAGAGGAATAGGCTATTCTTTTTTTTAAATTCCGTTGGCCAAGAGATGTTGAAGCTGCATAGATTATTTGTATTGTACCTATTATCATCAACCAAGGAGAAAATATAGAATGGGCGTGAGGTAATAATTCCATATTGATTCGAATTAATCCATACGCTCCCATTTTTAATAAGATTCCGGCTAGAAGCATACAAGTACTGTAATGTGCTTCTCCATGGGTATCTGGTAACCATGTGTGTAGGGGGATAATGGGCGATTTGACAGCAAAAGCAATAAAAAATCCAATATAGAAGATTATTTCTAAAATCACAGGATATGATTGATTAACTGATGTTTCAAAATTTAATGTCGGTTCATTAGAACCATATAAAGCAACACCCAAAACTCCCATTAAGAGAAAAACGGAACCCCCTGCCGTGTACAAAATAAATTTTGTAGCTGAGTACAGACGTTTCTTTCCTCCCCACATGGCTAGAAGTAGATAAACAGGAATTAATTCTAACTCCCACATGATGAAAAAAAGTAAAAGGTCCCGAGACGAAAATGATCCAATTTGACCACTGTACATTGCTAACATGAGAAAATGAAATAATCTAGAATCTCGAGTAACTGGCCAAGCCGCTAAAGTCGCTAAAGTCGTGATAAATCCTGTTAATAAAATGGGTCCTATAGAAAGTCCATCTATTCCTAATCTCCAATGGAAATCAAAAAAATCGACCCATTTATAATCCTCTACTAGTTGGATTAATGGATCATCCGATTGGAAATGATAACAAAATGCATAAGTTGTTAGAAGGAGTTCCAAAATACATATACATATGGTATACCACCGGATTACCCTATTTCCTTTATGGGGAAGAAAGAAAATTAAGGAACCCGCAAATATCGGAAAAACTACAATTATTGTTAACCAAGGAAAATAATTCGTAGTAAAGACAAGATACACTTAGACCAAAAAAACCCGTGCTCAAAATATTTTGATTTTCGAGCACAGGTTTGTCGGTAAAAAAATTAAATGGATTCAAGTAGAGTTTTCTCGAACGTATCAATAAGCTAGACCCATACTGCGAGTTGTTTCATGCCATAAATAAACTCGTACACTCAAGAAATCCGTTGGACAGGCGGATTCACATCTCTTACAACCAACGCAGTCCTCTGTTCGTGGAGCAGAAGCAATTTGTTTAGCCTTACAACCGTCCCAAGGTATCATTTCTAATACATCCGTGGGGCAGGCTCGGACACATTGAGTACATCCTATACACGTATCATAAATCTTTACTGAATGTGACATTTGGTCTATACGTTTTTTAATGTTCTAAATTTTCGATCTAGTAAACTTAGAAACGAATTATATATTTATATACCAGATGAATCAATGAGTTATCATAATTTTCTAATCAACCCCTTTCTGGATTGGTTTATGAGATATGAGAGAAGCCAAAATACTTTGATTTCTTATATTTTGCAAATAAGATCATACTTTACGTATTAAACATGCTAATTAAAATAGATTTCTCAATATTAGAATGTAAATGATTACTATTAATTATTCAACAAATTTGATTGGTTGATACGAGTTGATTTTCTATTACGATAAATTGATGAAACAATAGCCAGTCCAATGGCTGCTTCAGCGGCTGCAATAGCTATAACAAAAATTGAGAAAATGTCTCCTTTTAATTGACGATTATCAAAAAAATCAGAAAATGTTACAAAATTTATATTAACCGCATTCAATAGAAGTTCAAGACACATAAGGGCTCTAACCATATTACGACTTGTGATCAATCCATAGATACCGATAGAAAATAAATAGGCACTCAAAACAAGTACATGTTCGAGAATCATTAAACAACTCCTTATCAAGCTCGACTCCTTTCAATATGAACAACAATTCAACTAATTTAATAGACTAGTATATAACAAGTATGGAACAAAGAAATATATTGGTACTAGATTGACCTAAAGTCTTTCTATTTATCCAGCAAGAATTCAAATAGAATTGAAGGAAAATGAATGTGATAAGACAGAACAAAATTTTATTTTAATTCCAAGTTTTAATAGAAATTTTTTATTGACGAGCTACAGCAATTGCACCTATTAAAGCAACTAAAAGGATTATTGAAATAAGTTCAAATGGGAGAAAAAAATCTGTTGATAAATGAATTCCAATTTGTTGACTATTACTTAGAAAATCTTGCTCTATAATCTGGTTTGATCTTGTAGTCCAAATAATCCCGTACCATGACGTATCTGAAATAATAGTAATTAGTGAAATAAAAAGACTTATACAAACCATCGAAGTAATTCCATCTCCTACGGTCCAAAGATGAAAATCCTTGTAATATTCGGAGCCATTCATGAACATCACAGCAAAAATGATTAAAACATTTATAGCTCCTACGTAAATAAGTAGCTGCGCAGCAGCTACAAAATAGGAGTTAGATAGAATATAGACTAACGATGTACAAACAAGAACCAATCCCAAGGAAAAGGCCGAATAAATTGGATTGGGAAGTAATACCACTCCTAGACCCCCTAATATAAGACCCGATCCTAGAAAGACTAAAAGAAAATCATGTATTGGTTCAGATAAATCCATTTTTTATAAAAAATCAAAAACGAAGAATTTCATGACTTTATTGACCTGACCAGGAAAAAAGCAGTTTTTCTATTTTTTATGATACTTTGAAATTGTTAATTGAATGAAATTCTAATGGGTATAAATTGAGGTGGATGCTTTTATTTTATTGGACCACTATCCATTCTTTACTCGTCGAAAGAGTAGTTTAAACCTATCTATTTTTGATATCATTTATCTACTTTGAAACCATTACTATTTTACTATTATCTATTATAATATATAATATGGAAATCAGTTTTGTTTTCAATCTAAATTAAGCTAGTAGTCTCATTAAGCAACCACTAGTTTGAATTGCCCAAGAAAAAATCTCATTGTTTTAGATCCGAACTAAGCCTTCGTAATTCGTAATTTTTTTGAATCGAATTAAGGGTTTATTCATTGTTTATTTGAGGTAAATTCCAAATTGTTCGAATTGTGTAATCATCAATTACTGACATTGGTAAGCGACCCAAAGCGATTTGATTATAATTCAATTCGTGACGATCATAAGTAGAAAGTTCATATTCTTCGGTCATTGATAAACAATTTGTTGGGCAATACTCAACACAATTACCACAAAATATACAGATTCCAAAATCAATACTGTAATTCAGCAATCGTTTCTTTCGAATATCAGTTTCCAACTTCCAATCAACAACGGGTAAATCTATAGGACATACACGCACACATACCTCACAAGCAATGCATTTATCAAATTCAAAGTGTATTCGGCCTCGGAAACGTTCCGATGTGATCAATTTTTCGTAGGGGTATTGAATAGTTACAGGTAAACGATTTGCGTGGGACAGGGTAATGATGAAACCTTGGCCGATGTATCTGGCGGCTCGTATTGTTTGTTGACCATAATTTAGGAATTCCGTTATCATAGGGAGCATATGTTGAATATCTATAAAAAAGATTTTATGCTTGTTTCTTTCTCTTGTTTGAGACAAGTCGTGAATCTAGGATATTGTGGTCTTTTACAGTGAAAGAAGTTGGAACGAGGTTGTCAATAATAGATTACCTAGAGAAATCGGTAAAAGAAATTTCCACCCAAGATTTAATAGTTGGTCCATTCTCAGCCTCGGTAAGGTCCATCTTGTTGCAATAGGAATGAACAAAAACAAATAAGTTTTGGCTAATGTGATAAAAATACCAATTAGTCTTCCAAAGACTTTACCCCTTTTATTTATGCCAAATAGCTCAGGAACTAATATGTACGGAATAGAAAGATTCCAACCTCCCAAGTAAAGAACTGTTACAAATAATGAAGAAACTAGTAGATTCAGATATGAAGCAATGTAAAATAAACCAAATTTGATACCTGAATATTCGGTTTGATACCCTGCTACTAATTCTTCTTCTGCTTCTGGTAAATCAAAAGGTAATCTTTCACACTCGGCGAGAGACGAAATTAGAAAAACGATAAACCCGATGGGTTGACGCCACAAATTCCACCCCCAAAAACCATATTTTGACTGCGCTTCCACTATATCAACTGTACTTGAACTATTAGATAATCATAGTCGATGATAACATCACTGTGCCCATCGCTATTACAGAACCGTACGTGAGATTTTCACCTCATACGGCTCCTCAGAGGTCACAAATAAATCTAAGGGCCTTTTCCTCTTCTTTATCTTGATATGTTTGTCAGATAGAGTCAAAATCTATCCTAAGGTCCCCAATTAGACCAATGGAATTCTGTCTGCTATATTTAAAATTAATAAATAAGTGCTTCTGAATTTATCTCATCTTTTAATAATTTTAATTTGGCTTTGTTGATTAATAACCTTATCATTAAATAAAATAAAAAAAATGTGCTTTATAGCAATATCACATATACATTTCAACCTGGAATTTTCAATTACGAAAAAAATTAGAGAGTTGATTAGTTCATGAATCATGACAAAAATTTGATCTCTCTAAATATAAATAGAAATCAAAATTTAATTATAGGAAAGAAAGAATAAGAACAAAAAAAGAAAAAGGAAGAAAAAAACAACGACATCTCTCCTTTTTTCTTTTGCAATTAGATTCTTTTCTTTCTATTTTGATTTATTTTATTTCATTCCTATTCTCCTTTCTCCGAAAAAGGGACTTTAACCAAAGTAAAAGATTACTTCGTTCTTGATAGTTATTTACTTACTCAGTGGATAGGAACATACTCTGGATCAGAATCATGGGGAGTACTTCTTGATCATTTCTACGAACGTAAAGCCCCAATTTGAATTCCTTTTTTATGTACAGAAATATCCTCTTGGATAACTTACATAATCTCAATTATTAATCCTTTGTGTATCTTGGTCTTCCTAACCATCCACTTATTTTTTCTTTCAAAAACCTCCTGTTGTGGAAATCCATCTATGGTAATAGACAAGAAAAACTCCATACAGTTGATCTTTTGAACCCGCTTCAAGTTATCATGACAATTCACGAATCTTGGGGTAAACAATCTCTATTGCTTATGTTTACTTTTTTCACCATTTGATTTTTGTACATAGGAAATGAGACTCAACTTTTTACTGCAAATTTAGAAGCCGTTTTCTTTCACTCATATAACTATCTGGTTTAGTTCATCAACTTAAATGCTGAAGAAAAATATATATAGTCAATCAAATCTTTTTATCCTTGTTTCTAGAAAGAAAAGAATTTGGAGACATTTTAGGGCTCACCGAATCACACGTAGAGATATTGATAACACACATAGAGCTAATGGTATTTCATAACTAATTGATTGAGCAGCTGCCCGTAGACCACCCAAAAAGGAATATTTATTATTTGATCCATACCCCGACATAAGAAGTCCAACGGGAGCAATACTTGAAATGGCAATCCAGAAAAAAACACCAATACTAAGATCGGCTAGAACAAGGTGATCACCAAAAGGAATTACTGAATAACTTAGAAAGATAGATATTACTGCTATGGATGGTCCGATACTGAATAAACGAGTATCTCCTGTAGATGGAATAAGGTTCTCTTTCAAAAGTAGTTTTGTCCCATCTGCTAGAGCTTGAAGAATTCCTAAAGGTCCGGCATATTCAGGTCCGATACGTTGTTGTATTCCTGCAGATATTTCTCTTTCTAACCAAACAATTACTAGTACACCTATTGTGATTCCTAATACAAGAGTCAAAATAGGTACAAGAATCCATATGATCCCATAGACTTCTTTTAAGGATTCCAATTTGGAAAAAGAATTGATAGTCTCCATTTCTGTTGTATCAATTATCATTTCAACGATCAACTTCTCCCATAATGATATCTATGCTACCTAGTATTGTCATAATATCAGCCAATTTCATTCTTTTAACTAACTGAGGAAGAATTTGCAAATTGATAAAACCTGGTGGGCGAATTTTCCATCTCCAAGGAAAAACGCTCTGATCTCCTATCAGAAAAATTCCCAATTCTCCTTTTGGGGCTTCAACTCTTACATAAAGTTCTTGTTTCGACAATTCAAAAGTTGGAGAAGGTTTTTTACTAATAAACCGATATTCAAAATCATTCCATTCAGGATCTTTTAATCTGTCAAAACGTCGGATTTCCAAATTTTCGTAAGGTCCTCCTGGAATTCCTTCCAGAGCCTGTTGAATAATCTTTATGGATTCTGTCATTTCACTGATTCGTACTAAATAACGAGCTAATGAATCCCCTTCTCGTTGCCATTGAACCTGCCAATCAAATTCGTCGTAAGACTCATAATGATCAACTTTACGAAGATCCCATTCTATTCCGGAAGCTCGTAGCATTGGTCCCGATAAACCCCAATTTACTGCCTCGTCTCTTCCAATAATTCCTACGCCTTCAACTCGTTCTAAAAAAATGGGATTCCGGGTAATAAGTTTTTGATACTCAGCAACCCCTGTTAAAAAATAATCACAAAAATCCAAACATTTATCTATCCAGCCATAGGGTAGATCAGCAGCCACTCCTCCAATACGAAAATAATTATGCATCATTCGCATACCAGTGGCCGCTTCGAATAGGTCATATATCAATTCTCTTTCTCGAAAAATATAGAAGAAAGGGGTCTGCGCACCAATATCCGCCATAAAAGGACCGAGCCATAATAAATGAGAAGCTATCCGACTCAACTCCAACATAATGACTCTGATATAGCTAGCCCTTTTAGGTACTTGAATATTGCCTAATTGTTCGGGTCCATTTATGGTTATTGCTTCTGTGAACATAGTAGCTAAATAATCCCACCGTGTTACATAAGGCAAATATTGTATAATTGTTCGGTTTTCTGCAATTTTCTCCATCCCTCTATGTAAATAACCCAATATTGGTTCGCAGTCGACAACATCTTCACCATCTAGAGTAACGATGAGTCGAAGAACACCGTGCATTGATGGGTGCTGAGGCCCCATATTGACTATCATGAGGTCTTTTCTTGTAGTTGGTGCAGTCATAAGTTTTTTAACGATTCATTCTTCCATGAATTACTGAAAGTGAAAAGAAGTTCATCAAAATTTAATCGAAACATATAAGTGAAAATGCAATAACTCTTCAAATTAATTTAATCAAATTAACGAGTTTTTGTCTCTCGAATGGCCAATTTATTAATTAATTCTTTATAACGTACTCTATTTTTTTTTGCCAAATAAGTTAGCAGTCGTTGACGTTTTCCCAAAATTTTCTTCAAACCTCTCTGAGATAAATAGTCTTTTTTGTGCAATTCTAAATGTGAAGTAAGTCTCTGTATTTTATTGGTGAAATTGAATACTTGAAATTCAACAGATCCTTTCTTTTCTTCTTGAGAAGTAACTGAAATGACATAATTTTTTACCATAAACGAATTTCCCCTTTCTTTATTTTACAGATATGGATTTTTTCGAATTTTATTGATCAGTAATAATAATGCCAGTAATTTGAACGTGGTATATAGACTTAATTTCTTTATGAACCTCTAATTTTATCAATTCCAATAAATTAATCAAATTAAAAAATTGATTCAGATAGGACTCCAAAAAGGTGATAGGTACGTTTTTTTCATTCACAAAAGCGAATAATTGAAACCTAAAATCCTAAAATGAAAAATATTCTGTTGATTCATTTTTAGATCTAATCGATACCTTATTTTATTGATTTAGTATCGTCTACTCGAATTAGATTCGAATGAGATGTAAAACAAGGCATGTGTTCTTTTGTTTGCTTTCATATACTCTATACGAGACAGGGTATATAGTACTCTCAATTAATTTTCAATCGTGGATACATATGTATTCTTAAGATATTGAAACGGCTACCATTATTGGTATCAAACCAATAACGATTCATACAAGCTAAATCCTCTAATCGATAATTAGGCCAAAGAAAGAACTTCAATTTAATTAATTCATTTTTCTCTTTATAAAAGGGTTTCCTTTCATCCAAAAATTGACTCCAGTTTTTTACATTGGTTTCATTGCAAAATACTGAATTTCTATCGACACCATCCCAATTCAAAGAATTAAAAAAACTTCGAATTCTCAATTCTCTACGACGTCTAGACCATAAAATATTTTCAGGAACAAGCAAATCAAAATGATTTTGTTCTGTATTTATTCTTTGAGTTTGAGGTTGCAGAATGAATTCGTCAAAATTCTTTTTAGCAACATATCTTTGTTCTCGGTATCTTTGATTAGTTTGGTGTTTACTTTTATGAACCAACGAAATACCTATGGTTTGATACATAAGAAATTCTCCATTATTTTTTACAGAGAAACGAATGGGTTCGATAATCAATACCCCCTTCTTTAGTAAGTCTGTAAGAGGTAAATTTGCCTGAATCAGCATTGTATCCAAACACATTTCTCTCCTTTGAATTGACGATATAGTAATTTTTGTTGGATTTGTCAGTCGAAGCAGGAGACAATATATCTTGATATTTTCGAGCAGACTTTGATTCAAAGCATCCTTCCATTTCAATTGAAAAAGCAAATAACGTTGTAAGAACAAATCTAGTTCTGCTTCCGTGTTGCTTTTGTATTGTTTTTTAGTTTTACCCTTTTTTGTGTCTGATTCCACGTAATCTTTTTCAAGATCGTTTTGATGTTTTGAGAAAACAGGGCCCCGATTTTCTTTGTTTTCTATACTCGATCCATGTTCTCTTTGACTTGCGGGTTCTTTTGCTTCTTGAATTCTATTCTTTTTTTTTTTATTTGATGGTATAAAAAAGTTTTGTTTTTGGTTTTGACTAACCTTTTCATTTGTATTCAAATTTAAAAGAAGGAATTTGCTTGGTATAATCCACGGTTTTATTTTATAGACATTAGAAAGTAGTAAAAATTCTGGGAAGAACCAAAATTCCCGATTCAATATGGGACGATTAAATATTTTTTCATTCATGCCCATCCAATCAAAAAAGACTTTTTTCGAATTTTTTTGAGTTTTTTCTGGATTTTGATGAGTTGTAAGATAAAAAACTCCCCTTTTCTCAATTATTTGATAATTATCAATTATTTGATAATTATTAATACCAATTTGAGTATTTGGATTACTGTTGGTATCGATCTTAACCCAGGCTTCAATATCTCCTTTTTGTCTAAGAGAAAAATGGAGAATTTTCCAATCAAAATATTTTCTATCGAAATTTCTTTCTATATCTAGAATATTGCCTTTTCTTAGATAATTATTGATATGCGGATTGCCGGACATATCAACAAAGTTGTGTTTGGACGGGTTGAAATTATATGAAATTTCGAAGTTCTTTTTGACTTGAAAGGGTAATCTAGAAATAAATGAGTCATTTTTTTTTTCATAATTAATCGATTTAGATGCTAAAAGATCATATCTATAACATTTTTTCAAATTATCTTTTTCGTTTGATAATGAATAGAGTTCCAAATCATTTTCTTTTTTGTAATGACTTAATTGATCTTTTTCATATGAATTCCATTTGGTTAAGTTTCTATTTTGATTTTGAGTCATACAACTTTGATTAACTTTAGTTCGCCATTTTTTTGGCATTAATCTAGACCATCTAATCTGAGATAAATCGTATTGATAATGCCGTCTTAACCAGTTTTTCCATTGATTGATTCTATAACTCTGAAGTTTCTTATGTTTTAATTCTGAATGAACTATTCCCAGTGTTCTAAAATAGTCCTTTATTTTAGTCGTAAGGAAACAAGACATTGTGTTATATTGAAGAACAGATCTAAATTTAGACAAATTAATAACTTGGGTTTGTGATAATTTGTAAAATACATATGCTTGTGACAAGTAGGATAAATCACAAAAAATATGTGAATTTTGCTTACTAATATTATAAAGTGACTTTTTTATAGTCGAAATAAAGATAAAGTGCATTTTTTTATTATTAATTTTTTCTTGATTTATTTCATTATTGGAAATGGATTTCTCAATCAATTTGTTTGTTGATTCAAGAAAGAGTTGTGTAGTAATTCTAGGAATATTAATGATAGA